ACACGCATTATTTTAATAGTGTAAATAAGCACATGTTTTCGCCCCAATTAAGCTTCTAGAGGTTGTCCTGTTTCCGGGGGGTTTTCAGGAGTGTTAGTGATCCCAGGAGTTTAGGGGGGTAGGGGGGGTTTAACGCGAGGAAACCAGGGGTAATCTTAGCTACGTTTCGAGTAAGAAATCTCTCTTTATGCTCTTGAGATACAAATATGTTATACTTTTTAGAATATCTATCCAACACTCAAAATATATCTCGCAAAGAGCGAGATAAATGCTCATACCTTGTCTGTTAATACCGTGTGCGCTCTGTAATGCCAGGTGAAAGGAAAAAAAAAAAGAGAACCCCTTGCTCGCTGGAGAGAACGCCCGGCATGCTGGGTCATCTCGGGGATGGACCCCAACATTAACTTATGCAAGCGTCGATGAAAGTGGGAGGAATAACATCAATCAATGGCCCTGAAATAGGAACCAAATGCCAGGAATAGTGCACTCTGTGAAACCCCCACGAATACTTGTCCCTCACCTTCAATAACCGTTGGCATTAAGAAATCAACTGATGGTCGGTTCTTACTACATCGTATACTGATATCTGACGGGTTGTGGAAAAACGTATAACTTAACTAATGAGTAGTTGAGTTCGGTCTTAAATTTCGCCTATCCTTGAATTAGTTAAATGTTATATAAAACTCTACATGCTTTATGTTTATCTTCGTATTATGCTGATATATGAATGGGTAATACCTAGATGTGTTGATATTACATATATGTCCTTGTTTAGTATTGATTTGGTTCATATAAATTCGTGGTGATTATACATATATGTATTTTACATAATTCATATGTTGATATTAGTACATAAGCCAAGGAATAGTTTAATTTAGAATCCTAGCTTTGGGAGTTAGGGGTAGGGGTTAAAATCTCCTTTCTTTGAGCATTAGGGAGGATTTTAACCTCCGGCGTCCGGTTTACAAGACCGGCGCTCTGGCGCTGAGCTACTAGTGCAAGCTCATCCTAAAGCTTTGTTCTCTATTCAGCCGGCTAGTGGGAATAAAGCTAAGAAAAGAAAGAAGTATAGGAGAGATGCAATTTGGCCAATGATAATAAAGGGGTGTTCGACGGGTATGCCTCCAATTCATGTGAGAATGGCGACGTCTGCGATGAGGGTTCAAAATAGGAATTGGGTTACGGGGCGAAAGGTTAGGCCTCGTTGTTTTGATGTGTGGAGGATGGGTACTAGTATGAGTACGAGGATGGATGCCAGAAGGGCTAGAACGCCTCCAAGCTTGTTGGGGATAGAGCGAAGGATGGCGTAGGCAAACAAGAAGTATCATTCAGGTTTGATGTGGGGTGGGGTTACCAGCGGATTAGCAGGGGTAAAATTGTCTGGGTCTCCTAAAAGGTTAGGGGAGAACAGTGCGAGGGCTGTGAGGGCAACTAAGAGTGCTGTAAAGCCTAGTAGGTCTTTGTAAGAAAAGTAAGGGTGAAAAGAGACTTTGTCTGCATCTGAGTTTAAGCCAAGGGGGTTGTTTGAGCCAGTTTCATGTAGAAAGAGTAGATGAATGAGTGTTGCACCTGCGATTACGAAGGGGAAGAGGAAGTGGAAGGCAAAGAATCGTGTGAGTGTGGCGTTGTCTACTGAGAAACCTCCTCAAATTCATTGGACAAGGGTGTTGCCAATGTAAGGAACTGCAGAAAGAAGGTTTGTGATGACAGTGGCACCTCAGAATGATATCTGTCCTCAGGGGAGGACATATCCTACAAAAGCGGTTATTATTACAAGGAGTAGGAGGACGACTCCGATGTTTCAAGTCTCTTTATAGAGGTAGGAGCCGTAATAAAGTCCTCGCCCGATGTGCATATAGATGCAAATGAAGAAGAAGGAAGCACCATTGGCGTGGAGGTTACGGATGAGTCATCCGTAGTTAACATCTCGGCAAATATGTCCTACTGATGAGAAGGCTGTTGCGATGTCAGAGGTATAATGTATGGCTAGGAAAAGTCCGGTTAGGATTTGGATAATTAAACAAAGACCAAGGAGGGAACCAAAGTTTCATCATACCGAAATATTTGAGGGGGCTGGGAGGTCGACTAGTGCATTGTTTGCGATTTTTAGTAGGGGGTGGGTTTTTCGTAGGCTGGCCATTAAGGTTCTTGTAGTTGAATAACAACGGTGGTTTTTCAAGCCATTAGTCTTGGTTAAATTCCTGGCAGGAATTATGACCTATATTATGTCTTTGTTCTTATTGGGTTTGGTGTTAGGTTTAGTAGCAGTGGCTTCTAATCCTTCTCCTTATTTTGCTGCTTTAGGGTTGGTGGTTGTAGCAGGGATGGGGTGTGGGGTTTTAGTTGGGCATGGTGGTCCTTTCTTGTCTTTAGTTCTATTTTTAATTTATTTGGGAGGGATGTTAGTAGTGTTTGCGTATTCATCAGCTTTGGCTGCTGAGCCTTTTCCAGAAAGTTGAGGAAGTCGTCCTGTTTTATTATACATACTAATATACGTTGCAGGGGTGGTGGTGGTTTCAAGTGTTGTTTGAGGTGGGTGGCATGAAGTTTCTTGGGTTCCAGCTGATGAGTTGGGAGACTTTTCTGTGTTTCGGGGGGATATTGGTGGGGTGGCCCTTATGTATTCGTCAGGAGGAGGTATGCTTGTGTTAAGTGCTTGGGTGCTCTTGCTTACTTTGTTTGTGGTGTTGGAGTTAACCCGTGGGTTAAATCGTGGGACCCTTCGGGCTGTTTAGTATGTGGTAACAAGAGTGGCTAGGGAAACGGTAAGGAGGAACAAGGTGAGGTAAGTTTTGATAAGCCCTTGCTGGGTATTGCTAGTTGTGGTGATTAAAGGGAGGTTGGCGTTGGCGATGGCTTTTGGGCCTGTTTTTTCAAGTCATGTTTGGTCCACTGTTTGACTAGCAATAGTTTGTCCTATAATTAGGCTGATTTTAGGGGTAAGGCGATGTATAATTGTTGGGAAAAAGCCCAGCATATTAGAGAAGTGATGTGTGGCCAAGTTTGGGGTGGTTTGATATTGTTTGCTCGTGAGAGATGCTAGTTCTAAGGCTAGGATAAGGCCTGCAATTGTAACAAGGAGCGCGGCTAGTTTAATTAGGGGAGGTATAGTCATAATTTGAGTTTTTAAAGGGGTGATGTTTGATGTGACTAGGAGTCCGGCAATAATGCTTCCTCAGGCTAAACGTTTGATAGGGTTAACTACGGAGGGGTTGTTTTCATTAATAGGGGAGAAGGGGTTAAATCGTGGGTGGCCTATTGAAACGAAGTATACTACACGTAGGCTGTAGATAGCAGTGAAAGAGGTGGCCAGGAGGGTTAGAGTGAGGGCTCAGGCGTTTAGGTGGGATGTGTTTAGGGCTTCAATGATGGCGTCTTTTGAGAAGAACCCAGCTAAGAAGGGGGTGCCGGTGAGGGCTATGCTTCCAATTGTTAAGCAAGAGGAGGTAAAAGGGGTAAGGTGGTGTATGCCTCCCATTTTACGAATGTCTTGTTCATCGTTTAGGCTGTGGATAACGGAGCCTGAACAGAGGAAAAGTATCGCTTTGAAGAAAGCGTGGGTGCAGATATGTAGGAAAGCGAGTTGTGGTTGATTAAGTCCAATAGTAACCATTATTAGTCCTAGTTGGCTTGAGGTGGAGAAGGCAACAATTTTTTTAATGTCGTTTTGTGTAAGTGCGCAGGTGGCTGTAAAAAGGGTTGTTAGAGCGCCTAGACAAAGGCAGGTGGTTAAAGCAGTTTGGTTGTTTTCTAACAAAGGGCTCATTCGTACTAGAAGAAAAATACCAGCCACGACCATGGTGCTGGAATGTAGTAGGGCAGACACCGGCGTGGGACCCTCTATGGCAGAGGGAAGCCAAGGATGAAGGCCAAATTGGGCTGATTTACCGGTGGCGGCGAGGATTAGGCCCAAGAGGGGAAATGTAAGATCGAAGTCTTTAGAGGTGATGAAAATTTGTTGTATTTCCCAGGAGTTAAGGTTTATGGCTATTCAGGCCATGGCAAAAATTAGTCCAATGTCTCCTACGCGGTTATACACAACCGCTTGAAGGGCAGCGGTATTAGCGTCGGCCCGGCCGTGTCACCAGCCAATGAGAAGGAAGGACATGATACCCACCCCCTCTCAGCCAATAAATAGCTGAAACATGTTGTTTGCTGTGACAAGGATGATTATGGCGATGAGAAAAATTAGAAGGTATTTAAAAAAACGGTTTATGTTGGGGTCTGCATGCATGTATCAAGATGCGAATTCTAGGATAGATCAGGTAACATAAAGGGCAATAGGGGTAAAGATGATAGAGTAGTGGTCAAATTTAAAGCTAATGTTGATGTCAAAACAGGTGGTATTTATTCAAGTTCAAGAGGTTACAATTGTTTCGGCACCTTCGTTTAAAAAGAGGAAGAGGGGTAGGAGGCTAACGAAAAACCCAAGTTTTACTGCTGTCTTAACATGAGATGTGGCTCAGTATGGGGTCTTGGTTTGAGGGGTTAATGTTGAAAGTACGGGGTAGAGTAATAGTGTAAAAATAATAATTAGACTTGAAGTTATCATTAGTGAAGTAGGATGCATAGCTGCTACTTGGATTTGCACCAAGAGTTTTTGGTTCCTAAGACCAATGGATGAGCTGTTATCCTTTAGGAGCACTTCGAGTGAGCCCTGGGGTCCAACCAGGGTTGCGGAGATTAGCAGTCTTCGTTGCTGGCGAGCCTCTCTCGGTGGATAAGGGGACTTTAACCCTTGTCTTTAGAATCACAATCTAATGTTTTGGTTAAACTATATCTACATGAGTTTCACCCTCAAATTAGCTCAGGTTTTAGGACAAGTAAAACTAGGGGGAGGAGGTGTAGGGCTAAGAGCAGGTGTTCTCGTGTGTGGGATGGGTCTAGGGCAATAATGTGGGCTGGAAGAGGCCCCCGCTGTGATATAAGGAATATATAGAGGGAGTAGCTTGCTGTGATTAGTGTGCCAGCCCCGGTTAAGAGGATAGTTCATCAAGACCAGTTGAAGAGAGAAGTAATAATTATTAGTTCTCCTATTAGATTTGGAAGGGGAGGAAGAGCTAGGTTGGCTAGGCTAGCAATGAATCATCAGGCTGCTATAAGAGGTATGACCATTTGAAGTCCTCGGGCTAGCAGTATTGTTCGGCTATGTGTTCGTTCATAGCTTGTATTGGCAAGACAAAAGAGTGCGGAGGATGTTAGTCCATGGGCAATTATGAGGATAAGGGCTCCGGAGAATCCTCAAGGGGTTTGAATTAGGATGCCCCCCACAACCAGACCCATATGGCTAACAGAGGAGTAAGCAATAAGGGACTTTAGGTCTGTTTGACGGAGACAGATTGATCCGGTTATGATTACACCTCATAAAGCGAACACGATAAAAGGGTAGCTGAGTTCTTTGGTAAGAGGTTCAAGTATTACCACGATTCGTATTATTCCGTAACCTCCGAGTTTTAGGAGTACAGCAGCCAGAATTATTGAGCCTGCAATGGGAGCTTCAACATGTGCTTTTGGTAATCAAAGATGTATTCCATAGAGTGGTATTTTTACAAGGAATGCAAGAAGGCAGCTAGCTCATCACAACTTGTGGGCATAAGAGGAAAGTTCTACTGGGTGGGTGTATTGTATTGTTAGAAGTGAAAGGGTACCAGTGCTGTTTTGGAGAAGGAGGAGGGCAACAAGAAGTGGGAGGGACCCGGCGAGGGTATAAAAGAGAAAGTAAATGCCTGCATTTAGGCGTTCGGTTTGGTTTCCTCAGCGGGTGATTAGGATAAGGGTTGGGATGAGGGTGGCTTCAAACATTACATAAAATATAATTACTTCGGTGGCTCCGAAAGCCAGGATGAGAAAGATTTGAAGGGATGTTAAAAGAGTGAGGTATATTCGTTGTCGATTAATGGGTTCAGATGCTGTGTGGCTTTGGCTTGCTATAATTATGAGGGGTAGTAACCAGCAAGTAAGGATTAGAAGTGGGGTGGAGAGAGAGTCCGTGGCTATGTAAGAGTTAAGATTAGATCAGCCGGTATCTGCCATATTTAAAAGCCAAAAGAAGCTGGCCAAAGCAATTAGTAGGCTGTGCATAAGTGTGGTGGGTCAAAGTCATTTGTGATGAGTCATTCAAGTGGTGGGGATAAGCATTAAGGTAGGGATTAAAATTTTTAGCATTGGAGGAGGTTAAGACTTTGAAGCCGATCGGTGCCATGCGTGCGGGCAGTGGCTACCAGTAGGGCTAGGCCGGCGCTTGCTTCACAAGCTGAAAATGCTAGTAATAGCATTGGGGCTGTGGAGAAGTTTGTGGTGCCTAGTTGTAAGGTTCATAGGGAGAGGGCAATAAATAGAGAGAGCATCATTCCTTCTAAGCATAGAAGGGCTGAGAGCAGGTGGGTTCGGTGGAAGGCTAAGCCAGTAAGGCCTAATAAGAAAGCTGATGAGAAGGCAAAGTGAACAGGGGTCATTAGGCAATTATGGAGTTTAACCATAAGTTTTTGAGCCGAAATCAAAGGTTTTTCTTAAACTAACTGCCTATTCGGCTCACTCCAAGCCGCCTTGTAGTCATTCGTAAATTAGGCCCAGGGTGAGGAGTATAAGAACGGCTGTGGCCCATAGAAATGTAATTAAAGGTGTCGTTAGTTGATCACCCCAAGGTAGTGGGAGAAGGAGGGCAATTTCTAGGTCGAAGAGCAAAAAGAGGATTGCAATTAAAAAGAATCGGAGGGAAAAAGGTAGACGGGCGGAGCCTACGGGGTCAAACCCGCATTCATAGGGAGAGAGTTTTTCGTGGTCAGGTGTCATTTGAGGGAGCCAGAAGGAGATAAGGGCTAGTACAATTGAAAGAAGGGTGGTAATAGTAATTACAGTTATAACTAGATTCATTATCTTTCCTTGGGTTTTAACCAAGACCGGGTGATTGGAAGTCACTTATACTGACATTTAGTACTAGAAAGATTAAGATCCTCATCAGTAGATTGAGATATAGAGGAATAGTCATACAACATCTACGAAATGTCAATATCAGGCGGCTGCTTCAAATCCGAAGTGGTGTTCAGATGTGAAGTGGTGTAGAATCTGTCGGATTAAGCAGATGGCTAAAAATGTGGAGCCAATGATAACGTGAAGTCCGTGAAATCCGGTGGCTACAAAGAAAGTAGAACCATATACGCCATCTGCAATTGTAAAGGGGGCTTCGTAGTACTCTAAGCCTTGAAGGAATGTAAAGTAAAATCCAAGGAGAATGGTTAATGTAAGGGATTGGATTGCTTGTTTTCGTTCACCTTCTATGATGCTATGGTGGGCTCATGTGACTGTTACCCCGGAGGCAAGAAGAACAGCTGTATTGAGTAGAGGGACTTCAAAGGGGTCGAGGGTTGTAATGCCCGTAGGAGGTCAGCAGCCTCCTAGTTCGGGGGTGGGTGCGAGGCTTGCATGGTAGAAGGCTCAAAAGAAGCCCAAGAAGAAGAATACTTCTGAGGTAATAAAAAGGATTATGCCGTAACGGAGCCCCTTTTGGACAGGGGGTGTGTGGTGGCCTTGGAAGGTGCCTTCTCGTACGATATCTCGTCATCATTGGAACATAGTAAGGAGAAGAAGTGCTATTCCAAGGGTTATGAGGGTTGTAGATTGAAAGTGGAATCAGGTTGCTAAGCCTGATGTTATGAGTAGGGCAGCAATTGCTCCTGTTAGAGGTCAAGGGCTGGGGTCAACTATGTGGTATGCGTGTGCTTGATGGGCCATTAGACGTTTTCTTGAAGGTAAAGGGTTAAGAGAAGAACAAATACGTAGGCTTGGATTATAGCAACAGCAACTTCAAGCAGGGTTAGGAGTACTAGTACTGTGGAGGTTAGGAGGGCTACAGCGGGTAATGAGGATATTAGGACAAAGGCGGCGGTTGAAATAAGTTGGATCAAAAGATGACCAGCGGTAAGGTTTGCGGTAAGTCGTACACCTAGTGCAAGGGGGCGGATAAACAGACTAATTGTTTCGATAACGATAAGTACTGGGATTAGGGGACCTGGGGTGCCTTCTGGTAGGAGGTGACCTAGAGCGTGTGTTGGTTGGTTTCGCATTCCAATAATAACTGTAGCTAGCCAAAGGGGTGTTGCAAGGCCTAGATTTAAGGAAAGTTGTGTAGTAGGGGTAAAAGTGTATGGAAGTAGGCCCAACATGTTTATGGTGATAAGAAAAATCATAAGAGAGGTTAGGAGGGCTGCTCATTTGTGACCGCCTAGACTTAAGGGTAGAAGAAGCTGTTGGGTGAAGCGGTTAATAAATCAGCTTTGAAGGGTTAAAAAGCGGCTATTTAGTCATCGGGTTGTGGGGGTGGGGTACATAATTCAAGGCAGGGTGATCGCTAGGGCGATTAAAGGGACTCCTAGGAGTGTGGGGCTCATAAATTGATCGAATAGGCTTACTGTCATGGTCAGGTTCAGGATTCTGTTTTGGGTTTTTCGGCGCTTTGGAGCGTTGGTTCGTTTGGGAAGGTGTGGGCTATTACTTTTGTGGGAATAATGGCGAGGAAGATAAGTCACGAGAAGACTAGAATAGCAAATCAAGGTGCGGGGTTGAGTTGAGGCATGTCGCTAGGGGTGGTTGGGAGTCACCAATCTTTAGCTTAAAAGGCTAACGCTGTTCCCTGTTTAGCTTCTTAGCGAGGCGTCTTCAAGTATTCGTGATGATCAGTTTTCAAAATGTTCTAGTGGGACTGCTTCTACTACGATGGGCATAAAGCTGTGGTTGGCTCCGCAGATTTCGGAGCATTGTCCGTAGAAGATGCCGGGGCGGGATGCAATGAAAGCTGTTTGGTTAAGTCGTCCGGGGACTGCGTCCATTTTAATACCGAGGGCTGGGACTGCTCAGGAGTGAAGGACGTCATCAGCGGAGACTAGAACTCGAATAGGGGATTCTACGGGGATCACTATACGGTGGTCCGCCTCTAAGAGCCGGAATTGGCCGGGGGTTAGGTCTTGAGTAGGGATTATATAAGCGTCGAACCCAAGGTCCTCATAGTCTGTGTATTCGTAGCTTCAGTATCATTGATGGCCGACGGCTTTAATTGTGAGAAGGGGGCTGTTGATTTCGTCTATAAGGTAAAGAATGCGTAGGGAGGGAAGAGCGATGAGAATGAGGATAATGGCTGGGAGAATAGTTCAGATAATCTCAATTTCTTGGGAGTCTAAGATGTATTTGTTGGTTAGCTTTGTGGAGACTATTGCCACAATAATGTAAAGGACTAGAGTGCTAATTAGAAAGACGATTATTAAGGCGTGATCATGAAAATGAAGAAGTTCTTCTATAACAGGTGAAGCTGCATCTTGAAATCCTAATTGAGAGGGATGGGCCATGGGGGGGGGTTAAGACACGCAGGACTTTAACCTACAATTCTGCCTTGACAAGGCGGTGTAATGTACCGTTTTACTAGCGTCTTATAAAGAAAGTGACAGAGCGGTTATGTGGTTGGCTTGAAATCATCAAATGGGGGTTCAACTCCTCCCTTTCTCGTTAGTTTGATTGAACTAGAACAAATGCAGGCTCTTCAAATGTGTGGTAAGGGGGAGGGCAGCCGTGTAGTCATTCTACATTGGTTGTTGTAAGTTCTACGGCCAGGACTTCACGTTTGGCAGCGAAAGCTTCTCAGATAATAAATAGGAACATAATTACTGCCACAAGGGAGATCAGCGAGCCAATTGAAGAGACAGTGTTTCATAGGGTGTAGGCATCTGGGTAGTCTGAGTATCGTCGGGGTATTCCGGCTAAGCCTAGGAAATGTTGTGGGAAGAAGGTGAGGTTAACCCCAAGGAATATTACCCCAAAGTGGATTTTTGTTCAGGTGCTGTGAAGGGTGTACCCTGAAAAAAGAGGGAACCAGTGAACGAAGCCTGCGACGATAGCAAAGACGGCACCCATAGATAGGACGTAATGGAAGTGAGCAACCACGTAGTAGGTGTCGTGTAGTACAATGTCTAGGGAGGAGTTGGCAAGGACGATGCCGGTTAATCCTCCGACTGTAAAGAGGAAGATGAAGCCGAGAGCCCATAAAAGAGGGGTTTCTCATTTAATAGAGCCTCCGTGAAGAGTAGCAAGCCAACTGAACACTTTAACGCCCGTTGGGATGGCAATAATTATTGTAGCGGATGTAAAGTAAGCACGTGTGTCTACATCTATTCCGACTGTAAATATGTGATGAGCTCATACGATAAAGCCTAGAAGGCCAATAGCCATTATGGCCCATACCATGCCCATATATCCAAAAGGTTCTTTTTTACCAGAGTAGTAGGCAACAATGTGAGATACCATACCGAATCCAGGTAAAATAAGAATATAAACTTCAGGGTGACCAAAGAATCAAAAGAGGTGCTGGTAGAGGATTGGGTCTCCTCCTCCGGCAGGGTCAAAGAAGGTGGTGTTAAGGTTTCGGTCTGTTAGGAGTATTGTGATGCCGGCGGCGAGTACGGGGAGAGAAAGAAGCAGTAGAACAGCAGTAATCAGAACAGATCATACGAATAGAGGGGTCTGGTATTGAGAAATGGCAGGGGGTTTTATATTAATGATAGTTGTGATAAAGTTGATTGCTCCAAGGATAGAGGAAATACCTGCTAGGTGAAGGGAGAAGATTGTTAGGTCAACAGAGGCCCCTGCGTGGGCGAGGTTTCCGGCGAGGGGTGGGTAAACTGTTCATCCGGTTCCGGCCCCCGCTTCGACTCCCGAAGAGGCTAGGAGGAGGAGAAAAGATGGGGGAAGAAGTCAAAAGCTCATATTGTTTATTCGAGGAAAGGCCATATCAGGGGCGCCGATCATTAGGGGGATGAGTCAGTTCCCGAAACCCCCAATTATAATTGGTATTACTATAAAGAAAATTATTACGAAAGCATGGGCTGTAACAATCACGTTATAAATCTGGTCGTCCCCCAAAAGGGCGCCGGGTTGGCTTAGTTCTGCTCGGATTAGGAGGCTTAAGGCTGTGCCTACTATTCCGGCTCAAGCACCAAATACTAGATATAGGGTGCCAATGTCTTTGTGATTAGTCGAAAAGAATCATCGTGTGATGGCCACAGGTAGGATGGCTGAGGTTTAAGCGGTGGATTGTAGTCCCATAGACAGAGGTTCAAATCCTCTTCTTACCAAGCCTCAAGGTGTTCAACACATAAGATTGCAAATCTTAAGAGGCAGACTAACACCTGCTGGGGCTTTCCCTCGCCTCTACTCGTACGACAGGCGAGGGAAAGGTAGGTGGATGCTCGCTGGTTTGAGCGCTTAGCTGTTAACTAAGAGTTTGTAGGATCGAGGCCTACCTATCTAGAAAGGCTTTAGCTTAATTAAAGTGTCTGCTTTGCATGCAGGAGATGTGGGGTAATATCTCGCAAGTCTTAACAGGGACTGGGGGATTTTCACCCCCACTGGGGGCTTTGAAGGCCCCTGGTCTTTAATTAGCCTAAGTCTCTAAAGGGTTAAGAGTGCTGTTGCAGTGGGGGAGAGGGGGAGCAATAGCAAGGTTGCTGTGGTCGAAATAGCAAGGGGGAGGGTAGTTTGTGGTGATGGTAAGCGTCAGGGGGTTGTACCAGTTGTGTTATTAGGGGATATAGTTAGGGTCATGGCGTATGATAGGCGTAGGTAGAAGTATAGGCTAATAAGGGCAGTGATTGCGGCAACGGTGGCGGTAGCGGCGAGCTCTTGCTTGGTTAGCTCCTGTAAAATTAATCATTTTGGTATAAATCCTGTAAGTGGGGGAAGGCCGCCCAGAGATAAGAGGATTAGGGGAGCTAGAGATGTGAGGGTTGGGGCTTTTGCTCAGGAGGTGGCTAGGGCATTAATGGTTGTGGAGCTGTTAAGTTTAAATATAAGAAATACTGAGAATGTTATGACGAGGTATGTAATAAGAGTGAGGAGTGTTAGAGATGGGGAGAATTGGATAATTAAAATTATTCATCCAAGGTGTGCAATTGAGGAGTAAGCAAGAATTTTGCGTAGTTGTGTCTGATTTAATCCTCCCCAGCCTCCGATAAGGGTGGATGTAAGTCCTAGTGCAATTAGGAGTGTTGAGTTAGCAGGTTGGATTTGTAGGAGGAGAGCGAAAGGTGCTAGTTTTTGTCAAGTAGACAAAATAAGTCCGGTGGTAAGGTCTAATCCTTGTAGAACCTCGGGTAGTCAAGAGTGTAGGGGGGCGAGTCCTACTTTTAGGGCTAGGGCAAGGGTGATTAGTGTGATGGGGAGGGGGTGTGATATCTGTTGAATGTCTCACTGTCCTGTGAGTCAGGCGTTGGTGGTACTTGCAAAGAGTAATATTGCGGCTCCAGTTGCTTGTGTCAAGAAGTATTTGGTTGTAGCTTCTACGGCTCGGGGGTGGTGGTGTTGTGCTATTAGTGGGATAATGGCCAGTGTATTTATTTCGAGACCTATTCAGGCGAGCAGCCAGTGGGAGCTAGCGAAAGTAATGGTGGTTCCTAGGCCCAACCCAAAGAGAAGGGTAGATAAGATGTAGGGGTTCATTAGCAAAGGAAGGATTTTAACCAACATATTTGGGGTATGGGCCCAAGAGCTTAGTTTAGCTGACCTTGCTAGGAAGTGGTGTAGTGGAAGCACTAAGAGTTTTGATCTCTTTAGGTAGGGTTCGAACCCCTTCTTTCTAAGGAGTTGGGGGGACTTTAACCCTCATGATTCACTCTATCAAAGTGGTCCTTTTCTTCAGGCACAGCTCCTAGGTTATAGCTGTGGAGGTAGTCCGGCAAAGGCGATAGGGAGGGCTAGGTGTCAGATAACCAGGGCAAGGGTGAGGGGTAGGAAGTTTTTTCAGATGAGATGTATAAGTTGATCATATCGAAATCGGGGGTACGAGGCTCGTACTCAAAGGAACAGTACTGAGAGAAGGGCTGCTTTGGTTATTAGGTTAACGGCTGTGAGTTCGGGAATTGAAGGGATATGGGAGGCCCCTAAGAAGAGGGTGGCTGAGAGTGTGTTTATCAATAGGATGTTGGCGTATTCTGCCAGAAAAAAGAGGGCAAAAGGTCCACCTGCATATTCTACATTGAAGCCGGAGACTAGTTCAGATTCTCCCTCTGTCAGGTCGAACGGGGCGCGGTTTGTTTCAGCGAGGGTGGAGATATACCACATTGCGGCAAGGGGTCAGGCGGGTAAAATTAGTCAGACACTTTCTTGGGCAACGTTAAATGTTTGAAGTGTAAAACCGCCTGTAAAAATAATAATATTGAGCAGAATAAGTCCAAGGCTAACTTCGTAGGAGATAGTCTGGGCTACTGCCCGAAGGGCCCCAATTAAAGCGTACTTTGAATTAGATGCTCATCCAGAGCCTAGGATTGAATAAACTGCAAGGCTAGAGAGGGCAAGGATGAACAAGATGCCAAGGTTTAGGTCAAATACAGGGTATGGGAGGGGAATGGGAGCTCATAGAGTAAGAGCGAGGGTGAGTGCTAGTATAGGGGCAATGAGGAACAGTACAGGGGAGGAAGTGGAAGGACGAATGGGCTCTTTGATGAAGAGTTTAAGGCCGTCAGCGATGGGTTGCAGAAGGCCGTATGGTCCTACTACGTTTGGACCTTTTCGTAGTTGTATGTAGCCAAGCACTTTTCGTTCAAGGAGGGTAAGAAAAGCGACGGCTAGAAGAACGGGCACAATAAAAGTGAGGGGGTTGATAATGTGTGTAAGTAGTGTAGATATCATAGTTGAGGAGAGGATTTGAACCTCTGTCGAAAGGGCTTAGGTCTTTTGCAATTACCGGGCTCTGCCACCTTAACATGCCTTTCTCTCAGGCATAGGGGCATGCCCTATTGCCTACTTTAGTTGATTTCACTAGGTGGGGGGGAGGCGTGCCTTTGGCATGGGCCTCTTCTTTTCGGTCCTTTCGTACTAGAAAAGAGCATAGCATAGATAGAAACTGACCTGGATTACTCCGGTCTGAACTCAGATCACGTAGGACTTTAATCGTTGAACAAACGAACCCTTAATAGCGGCTGCACCATTAGGATGTCCTGATCCAACATCGAGGTCGTAAACCCCCTTGTCGATATGGGCTCTAAAAGAGGATTGCGCTGTTATCCCTAGGGTAACTCGGTCCGTTGATCGGCATTGCCGGATCTTGTTGGTCAGAAATTCTGTTTTCTAGAGCTGTGGCTCTCAGTTGTAGGAAAAGTGTTCCCATTCCACGTGGGGGTTATTTAATTCCCCGCGGTCGCCCCAACCAAAGACATTAGGGCAGGGCCCATTTGGTTTAGTCCTTTGTTCAGGGTGCTTAACGAGGGCTGCTTTTGTGTCTAAAGCTCCATAGGGTCTTCTCGTCTTATGAATGTATTCCCGCTTCTGCACGGGAAGATCAACTTCATTGACTGGAAAGAGGAGACAGTTAAGCCCTCGTTATGCCATTCATACGGGTCTTCATTTAAAAGACAAGTGATTGCGCTACCTTCGCACGGTCAAAATACCGCGGCCGTTAAACAAATAGTCACAGGGCAGGCGGGACCTCTTATTTTTGATTTACAAGAGGCGATGTTTTTGGTAAACAGGCGAGGCTTATATGTTTGCCGAGTTCCTTCTCTTTCTTTTAGTCTTTCCCTGGGGGCACACCTGTGTAGGGGTAACGGTTTATTATTGGAGGCCTTTCTGGTTGTTTGGTCTGCTTTCCAATGCCCTCTTTGTTTGGGGCCGTTAATGGTCGGTGGGGTGTCCGTTCCGATGTACATGTGTGCAGGGAGAGAGTCTCTGGCTCTCTTATTACTCATATTAGCATAATCACTCCCATGGGGGCATGGGATGGTCCATTATGGTTAGGGGGGTAAGATTAGGTGATCAGAATAAGAAGGTGAGGTTGTATGTCCGAGCTTTAACGCTTTCTAAAGGGATGGCTGCTTTTAGGCCCACCCGAACACTTAGCTTTAATTATTATGATCTTTACCCGCCTAATAAAGTTGTGTCTTGATTCAAAGGGGCTGTACCCCCTTTGACTAACTCTCTTGGTTTCTTAAGGTATCAATTAGGGGTTAAACTAGTGTGAAAAGAGAAGCCAAGAGGCTGAACTTCTATTCATTTCTTGGACAACCAGCTATAACTAGGTTCGGTAGGTTTGTCACCTCTACTCAAAGCTCTCCCCACTCTTTTGCTACAGAGACGGGTATGCCCTATTAATTAGGCTGTCTTGGAGTAGCTCACGTAGTTTCGGGACATCAAACTAAAGTTCGCTTTGCTTGAGATACACTTGCTAAATCATGATGCAAAAGGTACGAGCTTTAATCTCTGCTTTTTTAGGCTTTACTGGGTTGTTTCATTTCTCTTTCAGCGTTCCCTTGCGGTACTTTCTCTATTGCGCCTTATGTCCTTTTCTATCGCCTATACTAAGGGGGAAAAATGGTTTGTTTAATTTAAATATTAGGGTATTTGGGGTTATTAACAGGGGCTTGTTGAGTTTGTTTAGGTGGGCTAGCTGTTGGGTGTCAGGGCGACCCGGCTTGCACGGGTGACTTCTCAGTGTAAGGGAGATGCTTTTCTATCTTAGCCACGCTCTGATTTTACCAAGTGCACCTTCCGGTACACTTACCATGTTACGACTTGCCTCCCCTTTATGATTATTAGGTTTTAGTTAACTGATTGCGGCTTTTGGGGAGAGTGACGGGCGGTGTGTGCGCGCTTCAGGGCCAGTTTCAGCGGGACGCTCTATTTCCAGCTTACTGCTAAATCCTCCTTCAGATGTGTATTTCAGTGCATCATTCGTGTTCGCTGTGGTAGCGAATGTAGCCCATTTCTTCCCCCTCCATACGCTACACCTCGACCTGACGTTTTAGGTTGTACCAGTTTTGCTTACTATTAGTCCCTCACAGGGTAAGCTGACGACGGCGGTATATAGGCGGGTAAAACAAGGAAGGGTGAGGTTGAACGGGGGTTATCGGTTCTAGAACAGGCTCCTCTAGGTGGATCTAAAGCACCGCCAAGTCCTTTGGGTTTTAAGCTATTGCTCGTAGTACCCGGGCGGATAGTGGGTGTATAGCACTATCAATGTTTAGGGCTAGGCATAGTGGGGTATCTAATCCCAGTTTGTTCCTTAGCTTTCGTGGGTTCAGATTAGATTAAAGCGACTTTCGTGGTTGAACTTCCTGTTTTCGGTTACGTATAACAGTCTTGAAAATGTTTGGCTTTAGTATGATTTTTAACTTAACCACGCTTTACGCCGGTGTTTGTCAACTTGGGCCTCTCGTATAACCGCGGTGGCTGGCACGAGTTTTACCGGCCCTCTTAGCTTTAACTAAGTCAAGTTTTCACTTATGGCTTAATGTTTATCACTGCTGAGTTCCCTTGAGGGTGTGGCTAAGCAAGGTGTTGTGGGCTCAGTAGGATTGTGCCTGATACCAGCTCCTTGTTCCCGGGCAGGGAACTGTAGGGCATTCTCACGGGGGTGCGGATACTTGCATGTGTAAGTTTGGCTAAAGTTGATAATAAAGTCAGGACCAAGCCTTTGTGCTTGTGGAACTTTCTAGGGTTCATCTTAACATCTTCAGTGTTATGCTTTAGTTAAGCTACACTAGC